GTTATTAGACCATGTATTTGATAAATAAAATACATCATTATTGTATATCTATATTATTGTATACTCTTTTATATATATGGCGCAACCCAATCCTTGTTTTGCAAGTTTATAATTGAGGAGTATATCCCTTCTTATTATTAATCTAAGAAATGAAATACTAATAAAAATTCCCTCTTGACAGTGATATATGTTGTATATGTAAATCCTAGATGTGAAACTAGGCATAAATCATAGTATAAAACACAAAAATCCATAAAAAAAGAAATAAAGATTGGTTGAACTTGAAAATTTCATCATTCAATGTGTAGTGTAAATGATTGAATTGGATTCATTTGAGTGGTACAAACTAAATCGAATGCTAACTCCATTTATTTATTATTGAATTAACTGATCAATTTGATATCGGACATATTTTTTTCGGTACTATTCAAAAATTTCGACATATTTTACTTTATTATTATGAGAATAAATCCTACTACTTCTGGTCTTGGCGTTTCCACGCTTGAAGAAAAAAACCTAGGGCGTATCGCTCAAATTATTGGCCCGGTATTGGATGTCGTTTTTACCCCCGGCAAAATGCCTAATATTTATAATGCTTTAGTAGTTCAGGGTCGAGATACTGTCGGTCCACAAATTAATGTTACTTGCGAGGTACAACAATTATTAGGAAATAATCGAGTTAGAGCTGTCGCTATGAATGCTACAGATGGGCTGATGAGAGGGATGGAAGTGATTGACACGGGAACTCCTCTAAGTGTTCCAGTCGGAGGAGCTACTCTTGGACGAATTTTCAATGTTCTTGGGGAGCCTGTTGATAATTTAGGTCCCGTAGATACTCGCACAACATCTCCTATTCATAGATCGGCGCCTGCCTTTATACAGTTAGATACAAAATTATCAATCTTTGAAACAGGAATTAAAGTAGTGGATCTTTTAGCTCCCTATCGCCGTGGAGGAAAAATAGGGTTATTTGGAGGAGCTGGAGTAGGTAAAACAGTACTCATCATGGAATTGATCAACAACATTGCCAAAGCTCATGGAGGCGTATCCGTATTTGGCGGAGTAGGCGAACGTACTCGTGAAGGAAATGATCTCTACATGGAAATGAAAGAATCTGGAGTGATTAATGAAAAAAATATTGCAGAATCAAAAGTGGCTCTAGTCTATGGTCAAATGAATGAACCCCCGGGAGCTCGTATGAGAGTTGGTTTGACTGCCCTAACCATGGCAGAATATTTCCGGGATGTTAATGAGCAAGACGTACTTTTATTCATCGACAATATCTTTCGTTTCGTCCAAGCAGGATCAGAAGTATCCGCCTTATTAGGGAGAATGCCTTCTGCAGTAGGTTATCAACCTACACTTAGTACAGAAATGGGTTCTTTGCAAGAAAGAATTACTTCTACCAAAGAGGGATCCATAACTTCGATCCAAGCAGTTTATGTACCTGCGGACGATTTGACCGACCCTGCTCCTGCCGCGACATTTGCACATTTAGATGCTACTACCGTACTATCAAGAGGATTAGCTGCCAAAGGTATTTATCCGGCAGTGGATCCTTTAGATTCCACGTCAACTATGTTACAACCTCGGATTGTTGGCGAGGAACATTATGAAATTGCGCAAAGAGTTAAGCAAACTTCACAACGTTACAAAGAACTTCAAGACATTATAGCTATCCTTGGGTTGGACGAATTATCCGAGGAGGACCGTTTAACTGTAGCAAGAGCACGAAAAATTGAGCGTTTTTTATCACAACCCTTCTTCGTGGCAGAAGTATTTACTGGTTCTCCAGGTAAATATGTTGCTCTCGCAGAAACAATTAAGGGGTTTCAATTGATTCTTTCTGGAGAATTAGATAGTCTTCCCGAGCAGGCCTTTTATTTGGTGGGTAACATTGATGAAGCTACCGCGAAAGCTATGAACTTAGAAGGGGAGAGCAATTTGAAGAAATGACCTTAAATCTTTGTGTACTGACTCCTAATCGAATTATTTTGGATTCAGAAGTGAAAGAAATCATTTTATCTACTAATAGTGGCCAAATTGGTGTATTACCAAACCATGCCCCTATTGCTACAGCTGTAGATATCGGTCTTTTGAGAATACGCCTCAATGACCAATGGTTAACTGTGGCTCTGATGGGCGGTTTCGCTAGGATAGGTAATAATGAGATCACTATTTTAGGAAATGATGCAGAGATGAGTACTGACATTGATCCGCAAGAAGCTCAACAAGCTCTTAAAATAGCTGAAGCTAACTTAAGTAGAGCTGAAGGTAAGAAACAGGCAATTGAGGCGAATCTAGCTCTCAGGCGGGCTAGGACACGAGTAGAGGCTATCAATAATATTTTCAATAAATAAAAATAATCAATCAAAAGAAGTTTTTTATCTTTAGAAGTGGAAGTTATTTATTATACTATACATATCCCATTTAAATTCTGCTAATTGAAATGGAATACAGTTAAAGTCTAATCTGATACAACTAAAAGAAAAAATATGGT